ATATATATATATATATATATATATATATATATATATATATATATATATATATATATGTATATATAATATATATATATATATGTATATATAATATATATATATATATGTATTACACATAATATATATTATATAGTATGGAGGTGGTGGTTTTTTTGTTGTTGCGAAATGCATTCATTAGTTTGAATAATAAAAAAATTATTTTTTTTAGATATAAATACTTTACATATCTTAATGTGTTATTACGCTCCTTTACTCGCTGCGGATTGGCCGATTTCCAAGTTTGCAACTTGATGTTTTTTATATATAAACTATAGCGAGAAAATATAGGGAAGGCGTAGGCCTCCAAGATACGGGCCGAAACCGAACGCAATATATTTCGCTTCCTATACGAATCTTGGTGTTATTTTAATGGCTCAGAAGCAAAAATGCTTATTTTTTGAATGCAAATCAATTCTTTTTAATTAAAGTACTTAGCCAGTTAATCAAAATAAGTTAAATGAGTAATTTACGTTACAGTCTCCTAATTAACAGCTAGGCGCCGCTATTTTTTTGGCTTTCATTTAGTTCCAAGACTTGGGCTTGATAACCCATTTCAGGCTTTGAAGGCCTAGAGTTTTTAATAACTTAAAGTCTTAGAAAAAGACATTATTTCTAGTGGAATGAACCACCCTTTTAGAATGAAAATCTAATGTGCAGAGACACCCTAGAAACGTTCTCTGAGAGTATAGGTCTCGTAAATAGATCTACAGTCTATTGCCTTTTCCTCGGCCATCAGAGTCTTAGGGGCCTACATTGAAGGCCATTTTTAGATTAAAAGTCTAACACTTATGCTCAGTCACCTAGGAGTAAAAAAGTGATTATTTGCAAAGCTAAATTTTTATAATATACATTTATATAGGTATTTACAAACTAGGAAGAATTAACATCCTCATCAATAAATAGATAGATATAGGAACAACCACACAACGTCAACAAAATGTCAATATCAGGCAGCTGCCTCAAATCCAAAGTGGTGCCCTGTTGAAAAATGTTGAAATCAAACACGTGCTAAACAAACCGTGAGAAAAGTTCTTCCAATTAAAACATGAAGGCCATGGAATCCTGTGGCAACAAAAAAAGTAGATCCGTATGCGCCATCTGCGATAGTAAAAGATGCTTCGTGGTATTCTCCAGCTTGTAAAAAAGTAAAATAAATACCTAAAATAACTGTGGCACTTAGCCCCTGAAGGCCCCTAAGTCGATCTCCTTCTATCAATCTGTGATGGGCTCAAGTTACAGTGACCCCTGAGGCTAAAAGGACTCCAGTATTTAGTAATGGAACTTCAAATGGATTTAAAGGGGTAATCCCCGCGGGCGGTCAGCAGGAACCTAACTCTGTTGAGGGGGCTAAGCTTCTATGGAAATATGCTCAGAAGAAAGCAAAGAAAAAACAAATTTCAGATACAATAAAAAGAACTATTCCTCACCGCAATCCTTTAGAAACTTGAATGGTATGAAATCCCTGAAAAGTGGCTTCTCGAATAACATCTCGTCATCATTGAAGTATTGTTAAAGAAATTAGAAAAAGCCCTAAAACTAAAGTTAAATAAGATCCGCCGTGAAATCAACTGGCTAAACCTAAAGTTAGAAAAAGTGCTCCTATTGACCCTGTTAGAGGTCAAGGACTAAATTCAACTAGATGGAAGGGATTTCGTCTCATAGATTGTGAGAGAACGAGGGTTCATTTTTGGGTTATGAGCCCAATAGCTTAGTTATTAGCTTATCTCACACCTAAGCACCTAAAAATTTAATAATCTATCTCAGCCTATCTGCATAAGAGGTGCTAGAATAAAATATATAAAATAAAGAAGAGTAAATACCTGTCCAATTTGCTCATAAGGGGCTTCTACTGGGCAGGCTCCAATTCAAGTTAGAATTAAAAAGAGGCCGATAAAGCTCCAAAACAAAATTTGGTTTAAGGAGTAAAAGGCTATTGAACGAAATTTGCCTATGTGTGTAAAAGGAAGAATAAATAAAATAGCAATAGAGGCAACCAAGCCAATTACACCCCCCAGCTTATTAGGGATTGATCGTAAAATTGCGTAAGCAAATAAAAAATATCATTCAGGTTGAATATGAACTGGTGTTACAAGAGGATTAGCGGGGATAAAATTTTCAGGGTCAGTAAGTAATTGAGGCCTGAATAAAGCTAGAAATCTCAACATAATAAAAAGGACAATAAATCCAACAAGATCTTTATAGCTATAATATGAGTGAAACGGAACTTTCTCTCCATCACTATTTAAGCCCAGCGGATTGTTAGAGCCAGTTTCATGAAGAAAAAGCAAGTGAAGAGCTCTCATTGCAGCGATGATAAAAGGGAGCAAGAAATGGATACTATAGAATCGAGTAAGCGTAGCATTATCAACAGCAAAGCCCCCTCACACTCATTCTACTAACATTTTGCCCACGTAAGGAATAGCAGAAAGCAAGTTTGTAATAACTGTTGCCCCTCAGAAAGACATTTGACCCCAAGGAAGGACATATCCTAAAAAGGCAGTGGCTATGGTGAGAAAAAGGAGAATTACACCAATATTTCAAGTGTGATGATAAAAATAAGATCCATAATATATACCGCGGCCGATATGGAGGTATAAGCAAATAAAAAATCAAGAGGCACCGTTCGCGTGGAGAGCTCGGAGAAGCCAACCGTAAGAGACATCACGACTGATATGAATAACAGACCTAAAGGCTAGGTCAGTATTTGCTGTGTAGTGTATAGCAAGAAACAAGCCCGTTAAAATTTGGATAATCAGGCATAAACCGAGAAGAGACCCGAAATTTCATCAGACGGATAGGTTAGAAGGAGCTGGTAGATCTACTAATGCCCCATTAGCTATTTTTAATACAGGGTGGGTTTTTCGAATGGGCGTTCGCATATACAGCTTTATAGGGGCGCAGTGTTCTGTGTTGATAATAACAGATTTTCACCACCACAACAAGGTTGATAAGTAAAATAATACCTAAGCCAACTAAGATTGAAATTAAAGATGGAGAAGCTAGTTCAGATCCTAAGATTTTTATCCTTCTTGTTAGCTCTAGTTGGCCCGCTAGAAAGGATAGATTATTTGTGTCTAAAAAAATAGAATTAAATACTATAATGGGAACTAATGTCTGTGTGCTAAGAAAAAATAAAAAAGGCCCCATACCGCTAAAAAGGATGTTAGGAGATAATGCTGCTACATAAGCAAATATTACTAAGAGCCCTCCCACATAAATTAAAAATAAAATATAACCATACCATGATGATAAATACATTGCAATTAAAATACATAAAAATATAGTTGAGAGTATAATAGACAACCCTAATCTTAAAGGTTGAGCTATTAAAGGGAACAAAAAAACTCTACAAAGCGCTAAGCTTAAAATAATTCTTGCCCTCATTATCAAAGCACGACAGAATAGCCGATCTCTAGCTTCCAATGTTAGTATTTTAAATAAACTATGCTTTGTTATCCGAAAATAAATATAAAAATAGAAATTAATAAAAGAAGAGCCAGAGCGGCCGGCAAAAATCCTTTCCATGTAAGCCTTATTAATAAATCATATCGGAAACGAGGATAACTAGCACGAACTCAAATAAATAAAAACGCAAATAAGGAAATTTTTATAACAAGAATTAGATCATTACTAAAAAAAATTATTTGACCGCCCCCAAAAAATAAAACAGTAGAAAAAAGCCCCATAATTAAAATATTTGCGTACTCAGCTAGAAAAATTAAGGCGAATCCCGCACTTCCGTATTCGATATTAAACCCAGAAACCAACTCAGACTCGCCCTCAGCAAAATCAAAAGGAGCACGGTTTGTCTCTGCGATACAAGTCACAAACCATAGAAATGCAGCAGGTGCCATTAAAAAACATAATCATACGTATTCTTGGTCTTCAATAATTTCGATAAAGTTAAATCTCCTGGCTAAAAACAAAGGAAAAAGTAAAATTAAAGCTATACTAATTTCGTATGAAATTGTTTGTGCAATAGCACGAAGACTTCCAAGCAAAGCATACTTTGAGTTTGATGCTCACCCTGCTAGTAATGTGCCATAAACATTTAATGATGAAACACAAAGAAAGAATAAAACACCTCATTTAAAGTAATAAACAGAAAAAGCGGTCGGATAAAGTTGTCAAAGTAATAATGCTAAAATAAAACTAAAAATTGGAGCAGTAAAATATGGAGAATAGTTAGCCATTGTTGGCTTAGCAATTTCTTTAGTTAACAATTTTGCAGCATCAGCAAGAGGCTGAGGTAGCCCCATTAAGCCAACCTTATTGGGCCCCTTACGGATTTGTATATAGCTCAAGCCTTTACGCTCTAATAACGTAAAGAAAGCAACTGCTAAAAGGACACAAATATATGTAAAAAGAGATGTAATTAGTGACAAGTACATTATAAAAAAAAGAACTTTCATCTTCATATCTAGAGCTTAAACCTAGCGCACTTTTTTGCTATTTTTATTACTAGGACTATATTATTTATCAAATAAAGGGATTTCACCTTTGATAGATGATCCTAAATCAGCTGCATTAACTTTGCTAATTTGATAATAGAATTTATTTTGTTATTATTTTAATTCTTGCTAAAAGTTTATACTTCCTGAGCCGATCCTTTCGTACTAGGCGCAGATAAAAAAAATTGAGGATAGAAACTGACCTGGCTCACGCCGGTCTGAACTCAGATCATGTAGAATTTTAATGGTCGAACAGACCAACCCTCAAAGACTTCTGCATCTTTAGGATATTCTAGTCCAACATCGAGGTCACAACCCCCTCTTTCGATTAGGTCTCTTAAGAGAGATTATGCTGTTATCCCTGCGGTAACTAATTCCTTCAATCGTTAACATCGGATCTAAACATGACTGTTTATTGTTAAGAAGAAGCTTTTTTTGTTCCTTAGTCGCCCCAACTAAAAAGCCCGCTAGAAATTTATTTAAAGCTATACTTAAACCTCTATGATGTCTTTTAAGCTCGACAGGGTCTTCTTGTCCTTCAATAAAATTTAGGCCTCTTCACCTAAAAGTTAAGTTCTTGAAAATAAAAAGGAGACAGTGCTGCTCTCGTCAAACCATTCATACTAGCCTTCAATTATAAGGCAAATGATTATGCTACCTTTGCACGGTCAGAGTACCGCGGCCGTTAAAATATTCACTGGGCAGGCTCGACTCTTTATATTTATATAAGCAAAGAGCCATGTTTTTGATAAACAGGCGAAGCAACTAAATTTGCTGAATTCCTTCTAATTAATTAATTTTTCCAATTTTTTTCCTCGAAGAAAAAAAATATATAAATTTTCTTTTACAATTAGGTTTTTAATACTCATTTTAGCATAGGCATAAAACTTGTTTTAATTAAAGTTCTTATCCCCGTAGGATTTTTAGATTTAAATATATTTATTTTTAGAGTTAATACTACTATTTTATAACAAACTTTTATGGTGGCCAATTTTAAGCCTACATAGCAATTTTAATCAAAAAAAAATCTTAACTTTTTTCTGAGCTTATCCTCAGAAAAATTAATGAAAAAGGGTATATATAATAACTAATATTATAAATTAGGCTTTTCCTCGACACTTTTATATCTTTCCGGGGAAACTAGCTATCGCTAGTGCGGATGAAATTTCATCTCTATTTTTTTTTATTACTTAAATTTTGTTACATTTAGAGCTAAGGGACTAACAACCCTAAAAAAAATAGCTCACTAGTTTTCGAGAAGGCAGAGTTCTGATTTTTTCTTGCTAAATCGTGATACAAAAAGTACGTTATAACAACTACTTTTTTAAGTTGGCTGTATTCCCCTGCGGTACTAAAAAATTAATTTGCATCTTCTTTCTCCTTTACTGGGCTTTTTGATGTTTCAGTAGTGAATAATTATTTTGTAAGATATGTTAACAATTTTAGGACAACTTAGTGTTAAGTATCATTTCAGTGTAAATGAAATACATTTTAATTATGCTATATCCTAACTATTTATCTCTTTTAAGTTACACCTAATCTTTCTGCTTGGAGGGCAGCTGCACTAATCATACTCAAGAGATAGCAAAAGAAATAAACATTTAACCTTTGGTTTACAAGACCAACGCTCTCATTTTGAGCTACATTTTGCTCAGCAAGGGGCAACTTCCATTACCCCTACTATGTTACGACTTATCTCATTTTTCAACGAGAGCGACGGGCGATGTGTGCACGCTTCAGAGCTAAATTCAGAAAATTTATATTATAATATCCTTACTTTTAAGTCCTCCTTCAAATTAAAATTGCATTCTTTTTTCCGTAATTATTATTTTTAATTGTAACCCATTCTCACCTTTTTATAAGCTGCACCTTGATCTGACGTGAAAGCTTATATAAAGCTTTATTGCTAACTTTTATGTTTTTAAAAGTTACCTGACGACGACGGTATACAAACTGACAACAAAGAAAGGAGAGGTATAACGTGGGCTGTCGATTATGGAACAGGTTCCCCTAAGAAGTCTAAAGCACCGCCAAGTCCTTTGAGTTTTAAATATAAAGTTCATAGTACTCTGGTAGAACATATGTCAATTTACGCTTAAAAATAGTGGGGTATCTAATCCCAGTTTCCCTTCTAAGTTTCGCAGCTTCAATTACTATTGTAATATTTGGTATAAAAACACTCAGCTGAATTCTACCTCTAATAATGTTTTCTAAATGACAATTTTTTTTAATAAATTTAACTGCCTTTATTACCTAAAAGTAACAACTTGATCCCTAGGTATAACCGCGGTTGCTGGCACCTAGTTTACCAGACCTAATGACTAAACTAAAGCATACTTACGTATAGTTAATTAATTATTCAACACTGGTGTTAGTGGGACCTTCAAGACGTTATGTTATTAATAATATCTTAAGTAATAATTTAATAAGAGGGATAAATCCTAATAATAAACTCATATACTATCTCACCGCTTTCGAAAGAAACCATGTGTAATCGCTTGTCACCGTTGTTATCGCAGATCAGAACCAAGTCTTTTATTAAAAAGTTATTGTTAATTTTTTTTACGTAAAAATATACCACAATAACTCTTTCTTAAAAGAAAGAAGAAGAATTAAAATAGGGCTGCTAACTTTGTTTTGGGTACTTAAAATTGTACCCTCTTTCTTATGTTTTCTAGGTTACCTTTTGTATTTTTATTTTTTATGGTTATATTTTTTGGAACAATGTTTTCTCTTTCTTCTACTCATTGACTGGGAATTTGAGCCGGTCTTGAAATTAATCTAATTGGCTTTCTCCCAATTCTAGTCTACCAAAAAAGAATACTTGAAAGAGAGTCAGCTGTAAAATATTTTATCATTCAAGCTTTAGGATCTAGTTTCTTGGTTTTCGGTAGGCTTTTTAGCTATAGCTTAACTTTTTCATGGGAATCCCTTACACAAAATTTCACTAGTCTTCCTATAGGCAGGCTAGTATTGAGCCTCGGTTTGTTAATAAAAATAGGGATTTTTCCCTTTCATTTTTGGTTTCCGGGGGTAATGGCTGGATTGTCTTGACTTTCATGTCTACTTCTAGCTACCTGACAAAAAGTTGCCCCAATCTTTCTTATGGCTATAATTCTAGACGCAAAATTACTATATAGACTCTTTTTACTTTTATGTTTTTTGAGAGCTGGCTCTAGCTTAATCGGCGGTATTGGCGGTATAAATCAAACACAGATTCGCTCTCTTTTAGCATATTCTTCTATTGGTCATATAGGTTGAATTCTTTACGCTAGATGTTTTAGTGAAACCAGAATAAAAATTTACTTCAGTATTTATGTATTAATTTCTAGCTGTGTTTTTTTAAGATTATGAAGTTTAGATTCCGGCAATATAAAGAGATTGGCTTCTTTAGGAAAAAGACCTTCAAACGGGATTTTTAGCTTTATAATTATACTACTATCTCTCGGAGGCCTGCCTCCTTTTCTTGGTTTTATTTCTAAGTGAACTGTGGTCAGCGGTTCCATGGGTGCAAGACCCTGAGGAATTTTATTTTTTATTATTATTGGGTCTCTAATAAGTCTTTTTTACTATCTTAGATTATTTTTTTCGGAGGTACTTGCTTTAAAATTAAATTTTGTTAACTCTTTTGGCTTAAGAAAATGAGAATTAGGAAATTATAGGGCTTTGATTCTTTTGGTTAATTTAATTGGTGGAATTTTTTTTATTCTATTTCTTCCAATAAATTTTTTCTAAGAGAGTTAGTTAAAATATAACATAAGATTGTCAGTTTTATATTACTAGCCTAAATTTAGTACTTTCTATCAATGCCACAGCTATCCCCCCTAAATTGAATTTTTCTTTTTTTATTATTCTGGTTTATTATTTTTCTAACCTTTGCGTTGATTTGATGACAAAAAAGATTATACTATAAGGCTTCCAAATCTTCTAGAAATCCTAAACTCATTGAAAATAAATGAGGCTGATAATTAAAAAAGAATGCTTGTTGACATTTTTTCTTCTTTCGATGACCACAACCAAGTTTTTATATCTATGTACGGGCTGGTATGAGCTTTATCTTTATGTCTTGTTCTTTTGTTTGGGGTCGGATTTTGGGTGACTAATCCCCGTTGAATAGAAATTATTTTTTTATTTAAAGAGACTATCAGATCCCAGGTTTTTCGTTCGTTTGGGATTAATTTAGGGGGCTTTATAAGAGTAATCTCCGGTCTTTTTATACTTCTCATTTTTATAAATCTTGCTGGATTAATTCCTTATGTATTTAGATCAACTAGACATTTAGCTGTCTCTTTTTCCTTGGGTTTCCCGCTATGACTTTCGTTAATTATTTCTGGCGCTGTATTTTTACCTAGATCTACAATCGCAGCATTACTCCCTATGGGGGCACCTGCTGCGCTCAACCCATTTTTAGTTTTAATCGAAACAGTGAGCATTATAGCTCGCCCCATTACCCTATCTGTCCGACTTATAGCTAATATAAGTGCCGGGCATATCGTTTTAACTTTAATTGGTAACTACCTAACAGCTAGTGTTTTCTGTTTTTCGTCTTTTAGTATATTTATTTTGCTAATAACCCAAATTCTTTATACAGTTTTTGAGTTTGGTATTAGTATAATTCAAGCCTATATCTTTTGTTTATTAATTACTTTGTACTCTGATGAACACCCCCATTAATAATAATAGTATCACGCCGGGTTGAACGGAAATCATTGATGTTGATTAATACGGGGACTAAATACCTCTGATACTATATGTCAAGAACTTTTTTTAGGAGCCTTATCGCTATTTTTTTATCCTCAATCGTAATATTATTAGGATGATTAGTAGCCAAGCGGACTACTAGTGATCGAGAAAAGAACTCGCCTTTTGAGTGTGGGTTTGATCCTATAAAATCTGCACGACTGCCTTTTTCATTGCGATTTTTTCTCCTTGCCATTATTTTTTTAATTTTTGATGTTGAAATCGTTCTTTTATTTCCGATTTTAGCAAGAATAAGAAATAGTTTTGATTTGTATTTAATCATTGGAACTTTTAGGTTTTTAATGATTTTGATCGTTGGGCTTTTTCATGAGTGAAATGAGGGCTCTCTTTCATGAGCCCAATAAATTTTATGCGTTGACTTTTTTCTACAAACCATAAGGATATTGGTACACTTTATATTTTATTTGGAATATGATCAGGACTAGTTGGAACTGCTTTAAGCCTTTTAATTCGTGCAGAATTAGGGCAACCAGGAGCTTTACTTGGGGATGACCAATTATATAATGTAATTGTTACAGCCCATGCTTTCGTTATAATTTTTTTCTTAGTTATGCCCATAATAATTGGAGGTTTTGGTAATTGACTAATTCCTTTAATGCTCGGGGCACCAGATATAGCTTTCCCGCGCTTAAATAATATAAGTTTTTGGCTTTTACCCCCAGCACTATTGCTTTTACTCTCTTCGGCGGCTGTCGAAAGAGGTGTAGGAACAGGGTGAACTGTTTACCCCCCTTTATCGAGAAATCTCGCTCACGCCGGTGGCTCTGTAGATTTAGCCATCTTCTCGCTTCACTTAGCAGGTGCTTCCTCTATTTTAGGTGCTGTAAATTTCATTACAACTATTATTAATATACGATGACGAGGAATACAGTTCGAACGACTTCCTTTATTTGTTTGATCTGTAAAAATTACCGCCATTCTTCTTTTGCTTTCTTTGCCCGTTTTGGCAGGTGCTATTACCATATTATTAACAGATCGAAATTTTAACACGGCTTTCTTTGACCCAGCTGGAGGAGGGGATCCAATTCTTTATCAACATCTTTTCTGATTTTTCGGGCACCCAGAAGTATATATTTTAATTCTTCCTGGATTTGGAATAATCTCTCATATTGTTAGCCACTATTCTTCAAAAAAAGAAACTTTTGGAACTTTAGGAATAATTTATGCTATACTTGCAATTGGTGTTTTAGGTTTTATTGTTTGAGCACATCATATATTTACAGTGGGTATAGACGTTGATACACGAGCATATTTTACAGCCGCCACGATAATTATCGCTGTACCAACAGGGATTAAAGTATTCAGATGACTTGCAACCATTCATGGTGCAAAAATTAAATACGAAACTCCTATGCTTTGGGCCCTAGGATTTATTTTTTTATTTACAGTCGGTGGTCTAACTGGTATTGTTCTCTCAAACTCTTCCTTAGATATTATATTACACGACACATATTATGTAGTAGCCCACTTTCATTATGTCTTATCAATGGGAGCAGTCTTTGCACTATTCGGTGCATTTAACTACTGATTCCCTTTACTTAGAGGTGTTACTTTACACCCTCGGTGAACAAAAGCACACTTTTATATTATATTTATTGGTGTAAATGTGACCTTTTTTCCCCAACATTTTTTAGGTTTAAGTGGCATACCACGACGATACTCAGACTACCCCGATTGCTATACTAAATGAAACGTAATTTCTTCTATAGGCTCTATAATTTCATTTGTTGCTGTTCTCTATTTTATAGTAATCGTATGAGAAGCTTTAGTCTCCCAACGAAGTGTGGTTTGAAGTATACACCTAAGAACTGCATTAGAATGAGATAATATTCTCCCAGCCGACTTTCATAATGCCCCCGAGACGGGAGCTTTAGTTAGATAATATATTACAAAAAAACACTTATTAAGATATGAGCTTTTGAGGTCAACTAGGATTCCAAGATGCCGCTTCTCCCCTTATAGAGGAATTAATTTTCTTTCATGATCACGCAATAATAATTTTAGTAATAATTATTAGTCTCGTCGGTTATGCTGCGCTATCCTTAATATTAAATAAACTAACATGTCGTTCTTTAGTAGAAGGCCAAGAAATTGAGACTATCTGAACTATTCTCCCGGCTGTCATTCTAATTTTTTTAGCTTTACCTTCCCTGCGCTTACTATATTTACTAGATGAGGTTGGAGACTGTAGCCTAACGTTAAAAAGAATTGGCCATCAATGATATTGAAGCTATGAATATTCTGACTTTTTAAATATTGAATTTGACTCTTACATAATCCCAACCAACGAATTAAATGATGGCGACTTCCGCTTGCTAGAAGTGGATCACCGAGTGGTAATCCCGACTGAAACTGATATCCGCGTACTTGTTACCTCAGCCGACGTAATCCATTCTTGAGCCGTTCCTTCATTGGGAGTTAAAGCCGACGCTGTCCCAGGACGCCTAAACCAACTTAGCTTTTTTGTTAAACACCCCGGGATCTTTTATGGTCAATGCTCTGAGATTTGTGGGGCTAACCACTCTTTCATACCTATTGTTTTAGAAGCTATCCCCCTTAAAAACTTTATAAATTGAATTGTGCATGTCTCTGCTTAAGCTTTATTAATCCAGCACATCTGCTGTTTCCCCTGGGGGGATTTTGTCTTGAAAACAAACTAGAAGTGTTCGAATCACTTAACAGCTTATTTATAGTTTAGTAGCGGTGTTTGTGCACGAGGAATTTTGATTTCCTACGAGGGAGCCGTAAACTTCCCTACTAAATACTATACTTATGTATATATAGTTTTAAGGCATGGGACCATTTTTAGTGCTCGTTAGACTTGCAAGTTTTTTAATAGCGTTGCTTTCTCTCGCTTTTCGGTACAAACATTTATTAAGTGTATTACTAAGCTTAGAAGCTTTAACTATAAGCATTTTTATTTTACTCTTTTCGCTTTTTAGCACCACAATTAGCGGCGAAGCAGCCTTAATTTTTATTACTTTAGGTGCTTGTGAAGCTAGGCTTGGATTAAGTGTACTAGTCTCTATAATTCGAGCACGGGGGAATGACTACGTATCTAGGTTCTCCACACAAAAGTGCTAAGACTAGCCTTAATAGCTTCGGCTTTATTTCTTATCGGGAGTAAAAAAGTTACTTGGCACACAAAAATATGAGGTCTTACACTCACTTCTTTACTGTCTCTCTTGCAGTTGTACCAAAGATCATGAACTTTCCAGTTAAGAAATAATTTCTTCTTATTGGACTCAATATCCGCCACTCTTATCTCCCTAACTTTTTGAATCTCTTTAATAATAATAATAGCCAGTCAAGTATCTATCAAAATTAATGAAAATAAGTCTTATGTCTTTTTTTTAGTTATTCTTTCTTTAAATCTAATTTTAATTTTGACATTCCTTGTAAGAAGCATGTTATTTTTTTATTTTATATTTGAAGCATCCCTTATTCCCACTCTTCTTTTAATTTTAGGATGGGGATACCGGCCCGAACGACTACAAGCCGGAATATATATAATAATTTATACTGTGGCAGCCTCTCTACCTTTGCTATTAACTATTTTATGGGCCAGTACTCAATTAAAATCAACAAATATATTGTTTTCTAGAATACTTCACATAACCTTAAATTTATCATCATGGTCTTGAAATTTTTTGACATTTTTAATTTTCACAGCATTCCTTGTAAAGCTTCCTATGTTTTCCGTCCATCTTTGACTACCTAAAGCACATGTAGAGGCTCCAGTAGCCGGGTCTATAGTCTTAGCTGCCATTTTACTAAAACTAGGAGGTTACGGGATCCTCCGCTCGCACCAGTTTTTTAGTTTTAATGCCTCATCTAGTTCAATTTTTTTGCTCTCTTTAGCATTATGGGGGGGCATAATAACAGCAATTCTCTGTTTTCGACAGATTGACCTAAAATCCCTCATTGCCTACTCCTCTATTGGCCACATGTCCCTTATACTTGCAGGTGCTTTTTCCAATACTTCTTGGGGGTGAGGAGGAGCCTTAACTTTAATATTAGCCCATGGATTCTGCTCATCTGCTCTTTTTAGTTTAGCAAATTATCTTTATGAAAAAAGACACACACGTAGTTTATTTATATCAAAAGGAATGCTTATGCTTTTGCCGATACTCTCAATATGATGGTTCCTTTTCTGTGTTCTAAACATAGCAGCGCCTCCGAGCATCAATCTTTTAGGAGAAATTATAATTTTCCCTTCTATTATATTTAGATCAAAATACTTTATTCTCCCTTTAGCCATAATAAGATTTTTATCGGCATTATACAGTATATATCTTTACACTTGCAGCCAACATGGGGGGTCCCCTAAGTTCATAAAACCTTTTAATCAAAGAAATCCTACAAGATTCACGCTGTTATTCTTACATTGAATCCCTGCCAATTTTCTTATTTTTAAACCTGAGCTTATTTTTCTCTGATACTAATTTAATTAATTTTAATATTATTTTTATTCTGTTAAGTTAGTTTAATTCAAAAACATTAGCTTGTGGCGCTAAAAATAAAAACAGTTTTACTTAACCCATGTTTAAAAGATTAAAATCTTCGTCAATTAGATCTTTATTTCTTCTGGCCTATAGCCTACTAATTTTTCCAGTGACTATTTTTTTTATAAGAAAAGATCTCTCCATTCTTTATGAATTTAGTTTAGTGGAAGTGAGTTCTTGTTATATAACAGCCATATTCATCCTTGATCCTTTAGGTCTGAGATTTAGGAATGTCGTTTGCCTTATTTCTGGATCTGTAATAGCTTTTTCTTCTAGGTATATAGCTCACGACCCCTTTCTAAAACGATTTACTTGACTGGTTATACTTTTTGTTTTATCTATAAACCTTCTAGTTTTTATCCCAAGACTGCCAGCTCTACTATTAGGATGAGATGGGCTAGGAATTGTCTCATTCGCACTCGTTATTTACTACCAAAATCCTAAGTCTTTAAGGGCTGGGATACTAACTATTCTTGCTAATCGAATTGGTGATGTGATAATCTTGCTCTCTATTGGAATTATAGTCCTTACTGGCTACTGAAGAATTCTTATAACTTGAGACTTTACTTTATCCTCCTGGATGGCTGTTTGTATCCTAATCGCAGGAATAACGAAAAGTGCTCAAATCCCATTCTCGGCCTGACTTCCTGCCGCCATGGCGGCACCCACTCCCGTCTCAGCATTAGTACATTCCTCTACCCTTGTAACAGCCGGTGTTTTTCTTTTTATCCGATTTTACCCCTCTTTACTAATATGAGATTTTTTTAAGCCTAGTCTTCTTTTTATCTCTGTATTAACTTTATTAATAGCAGGAATTAGCGCTAACTATGAAAACGATTTAAAAAAAATTATTGCTTTATCTACCTTAAGACAACTAGGTGTAATAATAATAGCGTTAGCCATGGGATCTATACACTTAGCATTATTTCATTTATATACCCATGCTTTATTTAAAGCATTATTATTCCTTTGTGCAGGTGCTATAATCCATGGGAGGTTAAATAACCAAGATATTCGCCATATAGGACTTATATATAAGCATTTACCACTTACTATTACTTGTATAAACATTGCTAACCTTTCTTTATGCGGGGCTCCTTTTCTTAGGGGATTTTATTCTAAAGATTTAATTCTCGAACTCTCACTGGCAACGCCTACTAACTCCTTTATAGTCTTATTAATCTTTTTAGCCACAGGAATAACTTCGGCATACTCTCTTCGCCTGTCTTTTTCCTTACTATGAGGACCTATACAGAGGACCCCGCTTCACGCGAAGAAAGAAAATGATTCCTACATTAATTTTTCAACAGTAACCTTAAGAACCTGCGCAATCTTAGGAGGAGCCTTCTTTCAAGCAATATTTATGCCTTTTAATCCTACTCCCTTTTTTCTACCAACACCACTTAAAAGATTAATTATATTAGTTATTTTCGCTGGGCTTCTCTTGGCCCTTCATACCTGAAAAACTGACTTTTCCTTAAAAACTGCTAGTAAAAAAAAATTCTTTTTAACAACTATATGAATACTCAGGCATCTTTCCGCACAGCCTATGACTAAGTTTTCAATGCTTTCTAGAACTTATGCTTTAAAGTCTATTGACCAAGGATGGCTTGAGGTAATTGGGGGCCAAGGAATTCTCTTAGCTACAGCCGGGATAAGAAAAGAAAATCAAAGCTTTCAGATTAGCCTTTTCACATTTTTTATTTTAACTATTTTGGCGGCTGTCGTGCTCATTTTATCTCTTATTATAATCTAGCACTTTAATAGCTTATATAGAAAGCGTGGCGCTGAAGATGCCAAGGAGGCAGACATGTCTTAAAGTAAACTATTACTGCTACAGATAGTGTAAATGTAAAAACGTGATAGAAAAGGTTATATATATATATATATATGTATATATAATATATATATATATATGTATATGTATATATAATATATATATATATATGTATATATAATATATATATATATATATATATAT